GACATTTCGAATTGGCTGTCTTGTATTTCTAATAAGTTGTTTAATAGTTGGCATGTTGAATCATATACATAATGGGCTGGTTTAGATTGATCCTAACCGGATGATTATGAATTATTTCTATTTAATAGAATATTAAACTCGTAGATAAAATCTCAAATCACGGATTTTTAGAAAATCCATCTTATTTTCATTCAACTGCTACAAGATCAACAATTCCATAAGCTTGGGCTTCTGTTGCTGACATAAAAACATCTCTTTCCATGTCTTCAGATACAACCCATAAGGGTTTGCCCGTTCTTTGTACATAAACCCTTGTGAGGGTTTCGCGTAGTTTCAGCAGTTCTTCCGCTTCCAGGATAAATTCTCCCGTTTGTGCCTCATAAAAAGAACTAGCAGGTTGATGGATCATTACCCTGATGATATAACAGTTCTCTATCTCGCGTGATGAAACGAAGAGAAAAGAAAGAAAGATAAAGAATAATAGGAAAAAAAAGATAGAATTGAACAACCGTACGGGCATTATCTTTTGTGCATTGCATACGGCTCTACAATAAAATTGACCCTTACCTTCCATTGAAGAAAGAGAAAAATAGAATCTATCAGACCCAGATGGATAAATGATCAAATTGCCACCCTTCCTTTCAGAGGAGTTAAAAAATACTATGATGGCTCCGTTGCTTTCTATTTTTAAATGGATTCTTTTTTTTGTCTTTGATTCAGCAATCCCAAAGTTTCTTTTTGATCCAATCAAATAAGGAAAAATCTTGTTTTTTTTTTTCGCCCTCTTTTTTTATAACATAAATATTGTTAAGAGCCCTTCGGTGTGAAAACAAAAAAGTTTGTGACGCTGAACTGGACTCCCGATAGATAAGAGAAATCGGAAATACCTTTTATCTCATACTACTCTCTCGATACATAATCGAATCTTTTGAAAAAAAAACAAGACAAAAATTTTGCATATCGAATTCGAAGTGCCATGCTATTATTACTTAATATTCATATGGCGAAGGCATAGTCTTCTTTTTTCTCTCAAATAAAAAAAAACCTCATTGGCGCCAAGCGTGAGGGAATGCTAGACGTTTGGTAATTTCTCCTCCAACCAAGATAAAAGATCCCATTGATGCGGCTAATCCCATGCATATTGTATGGACATCTGGTCGCACAAATTGCATACTATCGTAAATAGCTACTCCAGGTATTACCCATCCGCCAGGAGAGTTTATAAACAAATACAGATCTTTGGTATCATCCTCGATACTGAGATATACCATAAGACCAATAAGTTGATTCGAGATCTCGCTATCAACTTCTTGGCCTAAAAAAAGTAATCTTTCTCGATAAAGTCGGTTGATTAGGGTAAAATTGTATCCCTTAGGAACCGTACATGCACCTTTTGACGCATACGGTTCAAAAAAGAATTGCGAAAAAAAAAGAATCAATGTATAGATTCAAGTCCTCTTTCTTTGTTCCTATTCTTTTTTCATAGCAGGTTTTTTCTGACTTCTAATGAAAGGACTTTTTCTTCGATTTTTCAATAAAGACGAATTTGAACTTCTTTCTTCCTTATAATAGAAAAAAAGTCACTAAACTTATCGAATTAACTTCTCATTGATGTATTGTTTCATCGAGATTCAATCCAAATCACGATGGTATTTTCTTGTTCCTGAATGGGTCTCTTTCATCTTTTTAGGTTTATGCTCTACTCCGGGTAAAGATCCGCCCGATTTTGATTTGCACATATAGGACAAATCTTCCCATTACCATTTCTTTTTGTTATGACTTTCTTTTTTTTTTCAATTCATTTCATACCTTTCACCAAGTATTTAGTTTGAGATTCCCTCGCTTGACAAATAGGATCTCTTTACAAATACCAAACAGGAATCATTTATGATACAAGTAGTAATCATAGATATATTACCAATTGGGTTTTTTCTAAACGGAGCCTGGATACTTCATTTTTTAGTCCAACCAAGCCAACCATAAATTATTCTAATTGATAATAGTAATGTGAATCCCCCAAACAATGGATCTAATTGTGCTTCACGCTCCAAATTTTTGATGATTCAATTTATCTTTCTTGGGCGAAACAGAGGATATCTCGATCGGGGGAGAGAACGGGGAAATCCCATATGACCCAATATATCTGACAAGTCGCACTATACGTCAACCCAAGATGCATCTTCCTCTCCAGGACTTCGGAAAGGTACTTTTGGAACACCAATAGGCATTAATTGAAAGAAAAAAGAACTAAGTACTATATTTTACTTTGATGTGGAAACGTAACAACATTATTTTATTGTCTTTATAATATTGGTTTTATCGTATTTATTTTATCCATAGATTAGAAAAATTCATAAAGAAAGACAAAAGAAGAAATAAAGGAAAATTTTGACGAATAGGGCCTTCTAATGAGGAATAAGGAAGGACACATTTACTGATAGAAAATGGTATCAACCACCCATTGCGTATTGGTACTTATCGGGTATAGAATAAATCTGCT